GTACACTTATATCTGAATGTATAAGTACCCATATGAATCTACTTCTATGAAATATTCTATTCCTTTACTAGAAATCACAAGATCATTCATTAGGATTAATAAGATCCATTGCTATATCTTATCCATATTTAGTCATTCCACCGTATCTTGTATCTTTCTTTTACTAGCTTTATTAGTTTTATTCTATACCGTTTTATCCCTATGAGATACCATACAATGATTTTATAAAGAAAGGATATAATGAAACTCTTGATTGGATCTTTTCATGGGAACACGATCTATTTTATTTGATTGATGGATCCAACAACTAATTTTAATGAATTAAAAAAGGGAGTGGTCTTATTCAAAACGCCTCGTGATCTTCAACCAATTTTGTGCTTCAATATAATTACCCGGACTAAGCGCTATAGCTTGTTTCCAATACTCAGCAGCTTGATCGGACCAAGCCTCTGCAATTTCAGAATCACCTTGTAGAATGGCCTGTTCTCCCCGGTCGGAATAGGTAGCTCCTTCCCTTCGAACCGTACTTGAGAGTTTCCTACCTCATACGGCTCGACAATCGATTCTTTTTGCTTGCGCCCCGTCTTAATCTACCTTATGTTAATTGAATTAGATTTGTCATATTGTATCCCATTTTTGTTGGGTTAGCCAGAAGAAGTTAATTACATAAGTTTAAAACTCTAATTTATTGATCAATAAAAAGCTTTATCTTTTCTCCCACCTTCAGAGGAATGAAGTATGGATCGACCCTATATCCTATATATAATAGTGTTAAAATATAGTGTTAGAATTCTCTGAAAGGTAACTATCTCGATTGCATATATGGAATTTATATAATATAGATATAGAATTTTTGAAAAAGACTTTCCTCCCTAATATCCTAATATAATATAAGAAAAAAGAACTTACGATCTTTGGGATCTGATGCTACACCGCTGCTCAATACCTTAGTGGATCAACTCTATTACATAATTTGATTCCTAACTTTTATCCTGTATCACGGGATAAGTAAGCAAAGCAGTTCTTAACTCTATCGACCAAATAGCTTGCTAATTGATCTTTACGGTGCTTTCTCTATCAATTCAATCCTTTATCCATGGAGTATATAGGCTTTATCCATTTCTTCTTAATTTTGGTTCTCGTGAAGTCTCTTTACTTGCTACAGCTGATAAAAACCGTTGCTTTAGACGACGCATATGTAGAAAACCTATTTCATTCTAGTATTTACTAGTTAATTGGATCTTTTTTCCTTCTTTCTATAGTAGAGATAGTCGCACGTAATGACAGATCACGGCCATATTATTAAAAGCTTGTGGTAAGAATGGGTTTCGTTCCAGTGCCCGGAAATAATATTCCAAAGCCCTTGTATGCTCTCCGTTGCTTGTGTGTATAAGTCCTATGTTATAGAGTATATAACTTCGATCATAGGGATCAATTTCTGGTCGCGTAGCTTCATAATAATTTTGTAAAGCTTCCGCATAATTTCCTTCGGATTGAGCCAACATCCGTTACGGTCGTTCATTCTATTCAAAGAATCTCCGTTCCAGAACCGTACGTGAGATTTTCATTTCATATGGCTCCTCCCTTCTTTCTGCGCATAGTACTAAGGGAAATAATCCATGAAATTCAAATTTTACTATTCTCATTATAAACTGAAAGGAGCTAGTATTTTTACAAGAAATCTCTAGCCAGCCTTCCTGCAAGAGGTTTTTTATTAACACCAACTGTATTAGTACTATGGTAACTCCAACAATTTCTTTGTCCTCAACGCCCCCTATTTCCAGGAATTAGTCACTTCAACGATCTTTGATGGTTATACGGATACCCAAAGTACGAACGAGATGGATGTTTGTTGTCCCAACCATTCTTGTTAGCCCCGATACCGATAAGGAAAAGGGTAATTTATAACAAAGTTTTCATGTTGTTGATTCCTAGGTGTAGTGCTTCTTCCCCTATGCTGCCTATTGGTACTAGTGGAGTAGGATTGACTCGCAATACGGAACCCATAGGTGTAACCTTTCGCTAAATACTAAAATCAACAATTGAAGCATCCGAGGCTGCATCAATCGAGGATACACGACAGAAGGAATTGTTCTATCTACAAACTTCACCTTCACCAAGCGTGGGTTTATTTTAATAATTTGGTTTTTTCTATCTCGAACCATGTCTCTTTTCTTTCTCGTAATACTGGACCTAAAAAAAAAAGAATCAAATCGCACCATCTCTGTAATAGGTAAATGCCTTTTTTTCTCCGGAAGTTGTCGGAATTATTCGTAATAAGATATTGGCCACAATTGAAGAGGTCTTATCAATAAAATTTGCATTTATCTGAGATCTTGGCATAATTAACAATCCATTCTATAATTCTTTTCATTACCCTTAGGGTAAGGGGAAAATGATCCCGCAAACTAAAGGAATTGTACGGTACGAAATAACATAAAATAAAAACAGACTAATTATAAAAAAAGATGTGGACCTTTTGTTTGGATTGGACAAGGAGAGATATGAAATATTGAAATCAGATTCGATTTCATTCTAATTTCGTAGTATAACAATGAACGGAACTATAATAAATATTTCATCTAAGTTGAATAACCAAGGATTGTACTGCGGATTCTGATAATTCGAGAAGTTTTTATTTGGTTATGATCCAAAGAAGAAACAAAAAACAAAACGGATACTTACCTTAGTCTAATCCATTTTTTTATAGAAAAATTATTTCGTTTTGTTTTTTGTTTGCATAACATGCATATGCCATGTCATACAATTTAAATATAAAAATACATGGGACGATTCAATAATTTGTATTAGATCTATGGGATAGCTAATGAGCTAAATTTTTGTTGAGAAATATAGAAAATTTTATTTGATTTGAAAGGAATTTTTCCTATGGAACTATTCATCAGTCGCACTTGTACTGCAATAATATGAATGACTCGCTATTCACTATTCACTCGGTTTCTGGTCAATAATAAGATTATGTAGGAGAGATGGCCGAGTGGTTCAAGGCGTAGCATTGGAACTGCTATGTAGACTTTTGTTTACCGAGGGTTCGAATCCCTCTCTTTCCGTTTATCTTAATTCACCAACGTTACTGAATCAAATCAAATACCATCATCTCAACAAGAGGACCCTTATTTGATATAAATTCTCAATTCCTAATCACATTACTGTGATACGTAAAATACAAATATCGGAAAAAGAAAGAGCAAAAAATATTACCGCTTGTCCGTTTGTGATAGGTGAATAATAAAAATTCGGACCAAGGCCCTTAGATCTATTTATTTTTATTTCGGCGAAAACAGACAAAATTCTATAAATTTTTCTTTGTTATTTTTGTGAGGTTCAAGTCTGACGGGAATAATATTCTACGACTAACAACTCATTTATTTTCAAACCAATCCATTTACTATCTACTATTTGATTTACTACTCCTTTATATTGGAATGAGTCAAAAGTCAAATGTTTTGGCAATTCCTCGTGGGGGGATAAAGAAATATAATTTTTAATCAGAGCTTTCGATCTTTGTTTATCCTTCGTAGTAATAATATCTCTCGGTTTACAACGATAACTTGGTATATCCACTATACCACCATTAACTAAAATATGTCTATGGTTAACTAATTGCCTGGCTCCAGGAATCGTCGAAGCTATACCCAATCGGAAAAGGATATTATCCAAACGCATCTCAAGTAATTGTAGTAAAACCTGACCTGTTGACCCTTTGGCTTTTCCAGCGATATGCACATATTTAAGTAATTGTCGCTCTGTCAGACCATAATGAAACCGCAATTTCTGTTTTTCTTCTAGACGAATACGATATTGCGATCTTTTACCAGAACGCAATTGGTTTTTAGGATCACTTCCGGATCTAGGTCTTTTACTAGTTAGTCCTGGTAAAGTCCCCAGACGACGTATTTTTTTGAAACGAGGTCCTCGGTAACGAGACATAAAGACTCCTTTTTTATTTTATTGAAATTTCATTGTTTAAGAATAAACAAAAATGAAAACCGAACTCTAAATTAAGACTGAACTAAAGGATAAACAAAGCAAAGCTAAATTTATTGAAATACTACAAAAAAGTAGAATAAAATAAATTGTATCACTATCCGTATTTTTTATTTTTGGTATATATGTATATATATAATTTCTATATATTCTATATATAAATATAATTTTAAAATTTTTTGTATATATAGGAAGTTGTGGCTACGTTTTATAATTTGTTCTTTTATGATTTGTTCTGTAGAAAGAGATCTAATTCTTCCAATATGTTGTTTTTTATTTATAGTTGCAAGTTACCACGACATAATAGATGGATCAGTTATTCAACATTTTGATAAAATGGGGAGAGAGACTCTCAATCACGTAAAAAATCGATAGAAAAAAGCCGGCTATCGGAGTCGAACCGATGACCATCGCATTACAAATGCGATGCTCTAACCTCTGAGCTAAGCGGGCTCACATATCACATACACATATCACATAACATAAGAGAAAAATAGTATATAGAAATCAAAGAAACTACCGGATTTCATCTATTAGCCAATCTTAGCTTAGCTATTTATTTTAATTTTATAATACTAACTATATTTATATTTAATATGAACTAGAACCATATAGTTGTATATAGTTCATATTTTATTAACTATTATAGAACTAACTATATTTAACTATAGAACTAACTATATCTAACGATATAGATAGAATAGTTAGAATATATAGAACTACTTCTAACTATAATGTATAACATAATGTATTTACATATATACATATATGTATTTTTTTATTTTCCAAATAATTTCTATATTAGATAGATTTTAGATATATAGTCTTATATATATCCTTCTATTTATATATATAAATATAAAAGATATATATATATATATTTTTAATATAAAAAAAATGGAATTTTACTTATTTAATTTAATTAATTATAATATGATGAATATAAATTTAATCAAATTGTAATTTACAATTTGATTAAATCGAACTCTTTC